GTTTTTTTGATTCTTTCCAATTTGCATTTTATTTTCTCCATATTTTCCGAAAGATTTCAATCCAAATTTGGATGCTTTCCTTTGGATAAAAAGTCCAAACTAAAATATGGAAATATAGAATAATTGTCACTGGGCGATAATAATTAACAGAAGCGCCCAAGAATTGTCTCAGCAATTCTTCAAATAGCCAAAAACCTACAAGAACAAAGTAACCGCATAGGAAAATGATAACAAATAGAATGAAATCTGATCTCATATTCTTTTCTCCCAATTTGTAATTAATTAATCATCTGTTAGGTTAGATGACGGATGTATCTTTTTATAGGATAACTATGTCCTTTAGCACGAGGTCTGAATTTTTTCACAATAGTACTCCTATTGACTTCGGCTTTACTAATATATGAATCCACTTCATTCAAACCCATATTATGATTAGCATTTGCTGCTCCAGAAGAAACTAATTTAAGGATAGGATAAGATTCCTCTCTCTTATTCTTAAACAAGCCCCCGAGAGGGCTTAGTTGATCATGATTTATGTTTTCTCTTTCTTTTCCTTTTTGTTTGTTTCGAGAAAGATATTGTCCGATTCTTTTTCTATGGATTCTTTTCCGATCGAGATGTATTAATCCATGGATTTATGTGTCTACATAGATCCTGTTCATGAATTAACGAAAATGTGCAAAAGTTCTACTTGCCTCTGCCATTTTATGAATCCGTTCCTTTTTGCGTATAGCCTTGCCACGCTTTTTGAAAGCAGCATCTCTTAATTCTGCACTTAATTGTGAAGCCATACTTGTACCCAAACGCTTTCGGGATGCTGCTAATAACCAACGAATGCCAAGTAATGATCCTTTTGAAAATGGTATTTCAAGAGGAACTCTATAAATCTTTCCCTTTTCTCCTCTTTTTTTTTTGATTATTAACTTGGGAGTTGCTCTAAGTAGTGCTTTACGGAAAACAGGTATTGGATTTTTTTTTGTATTTTTTTTAATATATATTCCGGCTCGATAGAAAATTTGATAAGCCAATGATTTTTTTCCGTGTTTCATCATACGGTTAACCAACATGTTAACGAATCGACTACGACAAAGTGGATCATATTTTGAAGTTTTTTTTTTTGCAATATCTCGACGTGACATGAGCGTGAAAGAGGTTCAAGAATCCGTTTTCTTTTTATAAGGGCTAAAAACGAATCAATTTTTTTTTTTTTGCTTTTTGACCCCATATTGTAGGGTGGATCTCGAAAGATACGAAAGATCTCCCTCCAAGCCGTACATACGACTTTCATCGAATACGGCTTTCCACAGAATTCTATATGTATCTATGAGATCGAGTATGGAATTCTATTTACTCACTTGAAATTGAGTATCCGTTTCCCTCCTTTTCGTGTTAGGATTGGAAATCCTGTATTTTACATATCCATACGATGGAATCCTTAGGTTTCCGAAATAGTTGAATGTCAAAAGAAGTGCTTCGAATCATTGCTATTTTACTTGGACCTGTTCTGAAAAAGTCGAAGTATTTTGAATTGTTTGTTGACACGCACAAAGTAAGGGAAAACCTCTGAAATGATTTCCATATGAGACCTTGGACATATAATAGTTTCGAATTGAATCTCTTTAGAAAGAAGATCCTTTGTCTTATGGTAGCCTGCTCCAGTCCCCTTACGAAACTTTCGTTATTGGGTTAGCCATACACTTCACATGTTTCTAGCGATTCACATGGCATCATCAAATGATACAAGTCTTGGATAAGAATCTACACCGCACTAGAACGCCCTTTTTGACGATTCTTGACTCCGACAGAATCTAGGGTTCCTCGAACAATGTGATATTTCACACCGGGTAAATCTTTCACCCTTCCTCCTCTTACTAATACTGCAGAATGTTGTTGTAAATTATGGCCAATACCAGGTATATAAGCAGTGATTTCCAATCTAGAGGTTAATCGTACTCTAGCAACTTTACGTAAGGCAGAGTTGGGTTTTTTGGGGTTGATAGTGGAAAAGTTGACAGATAAGTCACCCTGGCTGTCACTCTACAGAACCGTACATGAGATTTTTACCTCATACGGCTCCTCGTTCAATTCTTTCGAAGTAATTAGATCCTTTTCTTCGTTCGAAGTCCTTTCAATAACCTATTTGTATTTAATGGTTTATCATCCTAATAATGCTAATGGAATGCTCAGAATCTTCAGAATCTTCAGGAGTCTCTTTATCAGTCTCCTTTTTATCAGCATCTCATGTCAATTCAACTTCAAGGCCCCCATTTGCATTTTATTTTATTTTCTCCGCATTCTCCGAAAGATGGCAATCCAAAATTGGATGCTTCTTTGTGGGTAAAATACGAAGAATAAAACATGGAAGTAAATAACGGATGTCATTGGGCGATAATAACTAACAGAAGGACCCAAGAATTCTTTCAGGAACTGCTCAAAAAGGAAAAAACCCGCAATAAGAGAGTAAATACATAGACCCATTATAACGAAATGGAACCAATGC